ATATATAATATATAAAATTATGTTAAAATAATGTATATAATTAAAAGTTTATATATATATTATATATAATTTGTTTATATTATTTTAGTGCGCAATGTGCGTAATATTAGTGACTGCGACTGCATTTATAATCTATAGAATGCGTAAATGGTCGTGGACAACCAGTAGTTTTAGTTTAGCTGAGTCTCGTTTTTGGGGTTTGGCGAGAATAAACTTGACTAGATGAGGAATTGCTGGTTTATGGGGGGTAGGGGGGTTTGCCGTAAAAACCTTATTATGTGTGTAGACGTGTGTGTGTGTGTGTATGTGTATGTGTATGTGTATGTGTATGTGTATGTGTGTGTGTGTGTGTGTGTGTGTGTGTATGTGTATGTGTATGTGTGTGTAGACGTGTGACTGTATGTGTATGTGTATGTGTATGTGTATGTGTATGTGTATGTGTATGTGTGTGTAGACGTGTGACTGTATGTGTATGTGTATGTGTATGTGTATGTGTATGTGTGTGTAGACGTGTGACTGTATGTGTATGTGTATGTGTATGTGTATGTGTATGTGTATGTGTATGTGTATGTGTATGTGTGTGTAGACGTGTGACGTGTGGGCACATTGGGAGGTATCTTTGTTTAAAGTTTTTGGATAAGCCAGGATTTTTTTTTGGTGTTTTTTTTTATAAAATTTTTTTAAAATTTTTTAAATTTTTTAAATTTGTTAAATTTGTTAAATTTGTCTGTATAATTCGACTGTTTGTTAAAAATCTTTGTTTTTTATATAAAATTTTTATGTCATTCAAGCATTAAAAGAAATCACAGTATCAACTCGCGGGGCGCGGCAGTAATTGCACTGTTAGTCCAGGTTGGGATCGGATTGAGTGTTGCGACCGTGGGCGGTTCTGAGGTCTCCGTCTCCTCCCCCAAAAAAAAAGGGAACCAAATGCCATTTGTTGGGGGGTAGCTATGGGTATGCGGCAAAGTGTACAGCGTGCTCCAACCAGAGGCCTTGGAAAAAGTGATAAATGCCTTGTAGCCGACTGCCGTCCCTGAAATAGGAACCAGAGGCCTTGGAAAAAGTGAGAATAGTGACGTTAATTTTAGGCTCCTGACGCTAGTAACGGAAGGGGACTTCATTCAAGGATTGCTGGTTTCTCGGAAGAGGTCAGGTAAAGTTATTGCTAAGGGAAAAGCAAGAGAGCAGCATTGGACTAGAGATTTTTTCATGGTTAGTATCTTGTAAGTTTAAATAATATGAGTTTATGATATGCTTATGGAAGGTCTGAAAATATACGACTAGTATGTATGTATTATGTAAAATCAACTGTAATATGTATCATGTAATATTAAAAATTAAGAAGTATTGTATGATATGCTTGGGGAAAAGAGTACAATGCACAATTATACATAGATGTACTAATGTTGTGTAAGAGATCTTTGTCTGTAATGATTTCCGTGGGGAAAATAGGGGAATGCCTGATTATACATAGTATGTATTAGGGCATAGGAGAGGGGGAGAAACGGGGGAGAGGGCGCGTTTTGTGCGGCAGGGGAAAGAGGGTGAATAAGTTTTGGCAAAAAACCGCCTAAGGCGGCAGGGGAAAGAGGGTGAATAAGTTTTGGCAAAAAACCGCCTAAGGCGGTAGGGGAAAGAGGGTGAATAAGTTTTGGCAAAAAACCGCCTAAGGCGGCAGGGGAAAGAGGGTGAATAAGTTTTGGCAAAAAACCGCCTAAGGCGGTAGGGGAAAGAGGGTGAATAAGTTTTGGCAAAAAACCGCCTAAGGCGGCAGGAGATAGTTTAATAAAAATGTTAGTTTTGGGGACTAGTGATAAGAGTTTGATCTCTTTCTTTTGATGTTTTAGGGGATTTGTGGTTGTCCCGACTTTGGCTTACAAGACCAGTGCTTTGTCTAAGCTACTAAAACGTGGGGTTACCATTTTATGAGCAGATTTTCTAGTTTTGCTGTTGTTGGTATGATGACCAGGAAGATTATAAAGTAGGTGGTGGATGTGATTTGGCCAATAATAATGAATGGGTGTTCAACTGGCTGTCCTCCAATTCATGTTAAGATGGCAATGTTGGAAATGAGGGATCAGAAGACGAGTTGGGAAAGTGGTCGGAACGCATTTCCGCGTTGTTTCGAGGTGTGTAGTAGGGGAATGGCCATGAGAATGAGGATTGAAAATAGTAGGGCTAGTACTCCTCCAAGCTTGTTGGGAATAGAGCGTAGGATGGCATATGCAAATAGGAAGTATCACTCAGGCTTGATGTGTGGGGGGGTGACAAGGGGGTTTGCAGGGGTAAAATTTTCTGGGTCTCCGAGGATGTTTGGTGAGAAAAGGGCTAGGATTAAGAGAAGAAGTAGAAATAGGACTGCGCCCAGAAGGTCTTTGTAGGAGTAATATGGATGAAAGTGAATTTTGTCTGTGTTTGATGATAGGCCGGTTGGGTTGTTTGATCCTGTTTCGTGGAGAAAGAGTAGATGGAGTAAAGATGCTCCTATTACGAGGAATGGAAGTAGGAAGTGGAAGGTAAAAAAGCGGGTGAGTGTTGCGTTATCTACGGAGAAGCCCCCCCAGATTCATTCGACTAAGTTTGTTCCAATATAGGGTACTGCTGATAGTAGATTGGTGATAACTGTTGCCCCTCAAAACGATATTTGTCCTCATGGTAATACATAACCAACAAAGGCGGTTGCTATTACTAGGAGGAGAAGAATAACGCCGATGTTTCATGTTTCTTTGGCTATGTAGGACCCGTAGTAGATTCCCCGTCCGATATGGAGGTAAAGGCAAATAAAGAATAAAGAGGCGCCGTTGGCGTGAAGGTTTCGGATAAGTCAGCCATATTGGACGTCTCGAGAGATGTGGACCACAGATGAGAAAGCGGAGGTGATGTCTGCTGTGTAATGTATTGCCAGGAATAGGCCAGTGAGTACTTGTGTGATTAGGCAGAGGCCTAAGAGGGAGCCGAAGTTTCATCAGGCCGAGATATTTGGTGGAGAGGGCAGGTCAATGAACGAGTTATTTACGATTTTTAGAATGGGGTGAGTTTTTCGTAGGTTGTGTGTCATTTGTTTTTGTAGTTGAAAACAACAGTGGTTTTTCGTATCACAGGTCTTGGTTTAAACCCGAGTAAAAACAATGGTATATTTTGTTCTTTTATTCTTGTTTTGTTTGTTAGGGGGCTTGATTGGGGTGGCTTCTAATCCGTCTCCTTTTTATGGGGCGATTGGTTTGGTTGTTGCTTCTGCTGTTGGTTGTGGTGTTTTGGTGTGGCTTGGTAGTTCGTTTATTTCTTTGGTATTGTTTTTAATTTATTTGGGTGGTATGTTGGTGGTGTTTGCATATTCTGTGGCGTTGGCAGCTGATCCTTATCCGGAGACTTGGGGCGGATGATCTGTTGGGTTGTATGTTGTTGGGTATGTTGTTTTGGTGTTGTTGCTGATGGTGTTTGGAGGCATTTGGATTGGGGGGGGTGTTGGGGTTGGAGGGGTTGATTCTTCTGGACTAGGTTTGATTCGAGGGGATTTTAGTGGAGTTTCTTTGCTGTATTCTGTGGGAGGGGTTTGTCTTTTGCTTTCTGGGTGGGGTTTGTTGTTAGCGTTGTTTGTGGCGTTGGAGTTGTCGCGAGGAGTTGTTCGAGGGGGGCTTCGGGTGGTTAGGGTAGTTGTAAGGCTGCTAGAAGGGATGTTGTGAATAAAATAAAAGTTGTTAAATAGGCTTTGATGAGTCCCTTGTTGGCTATTGAAATGTTGTGGGCTATTGGGGTGTTTGTGTTTGAGAGTAGTTTTGGGCCGGTTTTTTCGTACCAAAGAAGGTCGTTTAGGTGGGTGGCCAGATTTTGTCCGTGTTTCAGTGTCGTGTTTGGTTGTGTTCGATGAGTAATTATATTAAAAAATCCCAGTTGGCTTGAAAAATTGTTAAATTTTGTGTGTTTTTGTGGAGAGAATGTTGTTGTTTGTAATGCTAGTTCTAGAGCACATAAAAGACCCAAGACTGTTACTAGTAGGGCGGCTAGTTTTGTGATTGTTGATATTGTTATTGTAGTCGTTTTGGTTGGAATTATGGTTGAAGTAATTAACAGGCCGGCAAAGATGCTTCCTAGTGCTAGGCGAAGAATGGGGTTGACCAGAGTTTTGTCTTTTTCAGACATGAAAGTTATAGGGGGTGTTCGGGTGCCATTGGCTTGAACATAAAAGATTAGTCGAAGGCTGTAGGCGGCGGTTAGTGCGGTGGCCAACAGGGTGGTTGTTAGGGCTCAGGCGTTCAGGTGTGAGGTGTTTATTGATTCGATGATTGTGTCTTTTGAGTAAAACCCGGAAAGGAAAGGGGTTCCGATAAGGGCAAGACTTCCGATTGATAGGCATGTGGTGGTGATTGGCAGTGTTTTTTGGGTCCCGCCTATTTTTCGAATATCTTGTTCGTTTGAGAGGTTGTGGATAATGGCCCCGGAGCAGAGGAAGAGCATGGCCTTGAAAAAAGCGTGAGTTGAGATGTGAAAAAATGCTAGTTGTGGTTGATTAAGGCCGACAGTTACTATTATGAGACCAAGTTGGCTTGAGGTTGAAAAGGCAATGATCTTTTTGATGTCGTTTTGGGTGAGGGCACAAATGGCTGTGAAAAGGGTTGTGATGGAGCCCAGGCAAAGGCAGGTGGAAAGGGCTGTTTCGTTTGTTTCTAAAACAGGGTGAAGGCGGATTAGTAAAAATACCCCAGCAACAACCATTGTGCTGGAGTGAAGTAGGGCGGATACGGGGGTTGGGCCTTCTATGGCTGCAGGCAGTCATGGATGGAGTCCAAATTGGGCTGATTTTCCTGCGGCGGCTAAAATGAGCCCTATGAGTGGTAGTAGTGCTGTGCTGTCTTGGTGTGAGAATAGTTGTTGTATTTCTCAGGAGGAGGTTGATGTGGCGAGTCAGATTATTGCGAGAATAAGGCCGATGTCTCCGATTCGGTTGTAGATGACTGCTTGTAGTGCGGAGCTGTTTGCATCTTGGCGTGAATACCATCAGCCGATTAGTAAGAAGGATATAATGCCGACGCCTTCTCACCCGACAAAGAGTTGAAAGAGGTTGTTTGCTGTAACCAGTGTTAGTATGGCTAGAAGAAATAGTAGGAGGTACTTAAAAAACAGGTTGATTGAGGGGTCTGATGCTATGTATCATGCGGCAAAATCTAGAATGGACCAGGTTACAAATAGGGCAATAGGTATGAATGTGATTGTGTATACATCTAGTATAAAGCTGATGTTAATGTTAAAAGTTGTAATCCCTGTTCAGTGTAGGCTTGTGATTGTTGATTCTGTTCCGTAGTTTGTGAATAGGGCGAGTGGAATGGTGCTCGTAAAAAATGCCATTTGTACTGCAGTTTTTGCGTGTGTGAGGTTTCATTGAAAATTTAGGGGGGTTGGGGATAGGGTGAGAAGAATGGGGGTAATCAATAGGATAAAAGTGGTGGCGGTTATGGTGTGTGGGAGCATGTGCATGGTACTTTTACTTGGAATTGCACCAAGGGTTTCAGTTCCTAAGACTAATGGATTAAGCTGCGATCCTTTAAAAGTGAGGGGTCCGGGGAATTTAACCTCGGCGTAAAGAGTTAGCAGCTCTTTGTGTGCGCACACCCCTCGGTCTGCAAGAAGGCTTAAACTTCTATTTCTAGGTCCACAACCTAGTGCTTTTATTAAACTATGCTGACAAGAAAAAGGTCCTATTACTAGCTGTGGTTTGAGAAGCAGGAGTAATATAGGTAAAATGTGGAGAATTATTAAGAGGTGTTCTCGTGTGTGTGTGGGGTTTAGTTGGATGGTGTGTGTGGGTAGTTTTCCTCGTTGTGTTGTTAAGAACATATGGAGAGAGTATGTTGCGGTAAGTAGGGTGCCTAGTCCGGTCATAATAATTGTTAGGTTGGACCAGTTGAATGTTGAGGTTATAATTAGTAATTCTCCTGTTAGATTAATTGTTGGGGGCAGGGCCATATTTATTAGGTTTGACAGGAGTCACCAGGTTGTCATCAAAGGCAGAATTAGTTGTAGGCCGCGAGCGAGAAGTATGGTTCGGCTGTGTGTTCGTTCGTAGTTTGTGTTTGCTAGGCAGAAAAGAAGCGAAGAGGTTAGTCCGTGGGCGACTATTAATAAAATGGCGCCTGTAAGGCTTCAGGGGGTTTGGATTAGGGATGCTGCAATTACTAGGCCCATGTGGCTTACTGATGAGTAGGCGATGAGCGATTTTAGGTCTGTTTGTCGAAGGCAGATGGTGCTGGTTATAATAATTCCTCATGTGGCTAATACAATAAAGGGGTAGCAGAGGTCGTTGGTTAGTGGATTAAGAAGGGGGGAAATTCGAATAATGCCGTATCCGCCAAGCTTTAGGAGTACGGCTGCGAGCACCATTGATCCGGCGATTGGGGCTTCTACGTGGGCTTTGGGTAGTCAGAGATGTAGGCCATAAAGTGGTATTTTTACTAAGAAGGCCAGGAGACAGGCTAGTCATAGTGTGTTGTTTGTTCATGAGTGGGGGGTTTGGGGCTGAATGAGGTTGATTGTGAGCATCGATATGTTTGATAGCTTTGTGTTTAATAGTAATAGGGCAACTAAAAGGGGCAAAGATCCAGCTAGGGTGTAGAATAGGAAATAAACTCCGGCCGATAGACGTTCTGCTTGGTTGCCCCATCGTGTGATAATAATAAGGGTGGGAATTAGGGTGGTTTCAAATAAGATATAAAATAATATGAGGTTGGTTGCTGAAAAAGTTAGGAGAAGAGTGAGCTGTAGGGTTGTCAGTGTGATAAGAAAAGTTCGTTTTCGGTTAGTGGGCTCTGTTTGAAGGTGGTTTTGACTAGCCAGAGCTATTAGGGGGAGTAATCAGCAGGAGAGAACCATTAGGGGGGCAGAGATTGAGTCAATGTTTAGGTAGGAAGAGGTGTAAGATAAGTTTAAGTTTGTGGGTTGTTTTAGTCAGATCAGGCTTGTTGTGGCTAGGAGCAGGGAGTGGGCGGTGTAGGTAGTGAAGAGGTTGTTTGGGTTTGATAGGAGTACTGTTGGGATAAGTAGGGCTGTTGGGAGAAGAATTTTTAACATTGGAGGAGATTTAGGTTTTGTATGTGGTCTGTTCCGTGTGTGCGGGTGGTTGCTACTAGTAGGGCCAGCCCGGTACCGGCTTCACAGGCAGAAAAGGCCAAAAGCACGATTGGGAGGATGGTTATAGAGGGTAGTTGAATGTTGGTGGAAAATATTGTCAGAGCAGAAAATAAGGCCAGTATTATTGCTTCGATGCACAGGAGTGCAGATACAAGGTGTGTGCGGTGTATTGATAGGCCTAGGATGCTTAGTAAGAAAGCCGTGGTGAATGTAAAGTAGGTTGTGGTCATGTGGCGGCCCAAGAGTTGAACTCGGGTCTTCTAAGTCGAAATTAGTTGTTTTGCTTAAACTAGCTGCCTATTCGGCCCACTCTAGGCCCCCCGACGCTCACTCGTAGATGAGGCCTAGTGTGAGGAGGACAATAATTGTGGAGGTTCATGTGACTGTCAGTGTTGGGGTTGGGTGGTTTATTGCTCAGGGGGTCGGAAGAAGAAGGGCAATCTCTAAATCAAAAAGCAAGAAAAGAATGGCAACTAGGAAAAAGCGAAGGGAGAAGGGAAGGCGAGCTGTTCCGAGAGGGTCAAAACCACATTCGTAGGGTGAGAGTTTTTCTGTGTCTGGTGTTGTTTGAGGAAGTCAGAAACTGATGATAATGAGCAAGGTTGTGAGCGTTAAAGTGAAGAGAAACATTGTTGCTATGGTCACTGTTCTTCCTTGGGGCGCTGCCAAGGCCTGGTGATTGGAAGTCATCTGTACTGCTTAATACTAGAAGAACATGAGCCTCATCAGTAGATTGAGACATAAAGGAATAATCATACGACGTCTACGAAGTGTCAGTATCACGCAGCGGCTTCAAAGCCAAAGTGGTGGTTTGTTGTAAAGTGATGTAGTGTTTGTCGTAGAAGACAGACTAGTAGGAAGCTGGAGCCAATAATTACGTGTAGGCCGTGGAAGCCGGTTGCAACAAAAAATGTTGATCCATAGACGCTGTCCGAGATTGTGAATGGGGCCTCATAATATTCTATGGCTTGCAGTGCGGTGAAGTACAGGCCAAGGAGGACAGTTAGTGCTAGAGCTTGGATGGCCTCTTTTCGGGCACCCTCTATGATAGAGTGGTGGGCTCATGTTACTGTAACCCCTGAGGCAAGGAGGACGGCTGTGTTCAACAGGGGAACTTCGAATGGGTTTAATGGGTTGATTCCACTTGGGGGCCAGTGGCCGCCTAGTTCGGGAGTGGGAGCCAGGCTTGAGTGGTAGAAGGCTCAAAAGAACCCGATGAAGAAAAAGACTTCGGATGTGATGAACAGAATTATACCATATCGTAAGCCTTTTTGTACAGGGGCTGTGTGATGGCCTTGGAATGTACTTTCTCGGGTAATGTCTCGTCACCATTGATACATTGTTAATAATAGAATGATGAGTCCGGTGTTTATGAGGAAGGTGTTGTTGAAGTGAAATCAAATGGCCAGGCCAGAGGTTATAAGCAGAGCTGCAATGGCTCCTGTGATAGGTCATGGACTTGGATCTACTATGTGATAGGCGTGTGCTTGGTGTGTCATTATACGTTTTCTTGTAAATACAGGCTTAACAGAAGGACAAATACATAGGCCTGGATTATTGCTACTGCAATTTCTAGGCCAGTTAAGAGAAGTAGAACAATTAGGGCAAAGGAGGCTGTTGTGGTTATTGTTGGTAGTAGAACAAAGGTGGCGGTAGAGATGAGTTGAATTAGCAGATGGCCAGCAGTTAGGTTTGCGGTCAGCCGTACACCGAGCGCGAGAGGTCGGATAAATAGACTGATTGTTTCAATAATGATTAGTGCGGGTACAAGAGGAGTTGGTGTTCCTTCTGGCAATAGGTGGCCCAGGGATGTTGTTGGTTGGTTGCGCATGCCAACTAGAACTGTTGCTATTCAGAGGGGGGTGGCTAGGGCCATGTTCATAGAGAGTTGAGTGGTTGGGGTGAATGTGTACGGCAGGAGCCCCAAAATGTTTAATATAAGAAGAAATAGTATGGTGGAGAGTAGTGGAGAAGACCACTTATGTCCTGGTTTATTTAGCGGTACTATTAATTGTTTTGTAAATGAGAGTAGGGTTATGGTTTGGATGGAGGTGATGCGGTTTGGGATTAATCGGTTTGTTGTTGTAAGGATCAGGAGGATAGGCAGGGTTATTGCTATCATGATTAGGGGGATGCCTATAATTTGCGGGCTTATAAATTGGTCGAAAAAGCTTAGATTCATGGTCAGTTTCATGGGGTTGTGTGTTGGGGGGTTTGAGTGGGGGCGGCGGGACTGGTTGGTGGGGTAATTAGCAAGACTTTTGTTTTGAATATTATTAGTACAACGGCCCAGGACAGTAAGAGAATAAAAAACCAGGGGGCAGGATTTAGTTGTGGCATTTCACTAAGGGAGCGCGAGCTTCCCTCTCTAGCTTAAAAGGCTAGTGCTATAAAAGCTTCTTAGTGATGTTGTAAGTATGGTTGAAGACCAGCTTTCAAAATGTTTTAGAGGTACGGCTTCTACTACGATAGGCATAAAGCTGTGATTAGAGCCGCAGATTTCTGAGCATTGTCCATAAAACAGGCCGGGGTGAGAGGTGATGAAGGTTGTTTGGTTTAATCGGCCTGGGATAGCGTCTGTTTTAATGCCAAGGGCTGGAACGGCTCATGAGTGTAGTACGTCTTCTGCTGAGATGAGCATTCGGACTGGGGATTCTATTGGGATTACTATGTGGTGGTCGACTTCTAGTAAGCGAAAGTGTCCGGGTTGTAGCTCTTGGGTTGGGATTATGTATGAGTCAAATAACAGGTCTTCGTAGTCTGTATATTCGTAGCTTCAATATCATTGGTGTCCTAGTGCTTTGATGGTAAGATGTGGGTTGTTGATCTCGTCTATTAAATATAAGATGCGAAGGGATGGAAGGGCGATAAGAATCAAGATAATTGCTGGCAGCACGGTCCAGACCATCTCTACTTCTTGTGCGTCTATTGTGTTTGTGTGTGTTAGTTTTGTTGATATTATTAGGGAAATGGTATATAGAACTAGGGCGCTAATTAGGAAAACAATTATAATTGCGTGATCGTGAAAGTGTAGGAGTTCCTCTATGATAGGGGATGCTGCGTCTTGGAAACCTAGTTGAGATGGGTGTGCCATGTGGGACTCACAGATTTTATTCTGTTACTTAGCTCTGACAGGGCTATATAATTATTTTACTAGGGTCTCATTAAGAGAGAAGCATGTTGGTTATGTGACTAGTTTGAAACTAGTAGAAGGGGGTTCGATTCTTCCCTCTCTTGGGCTTGGTTGAACGTGGGTTGGTTCTTCATATGTGTGATATGGTGGTGGACAGCCGTGAAGTCACTCTAGATTTGTGTTTGTAAGCTCTAGGGCAAGAACCTCTCGTTTGGCTGCAAAGGCCTCTCACAGAATAAATATTATCATGATTACTGCTACTAGGGAAATTAAGGAGCCAACAGAGGATACGGTATTTCAAACCGTGTAGGCATCTGGGTAGTCTGAATATCGACGAGGCATTCCTGACAGACCAAGAAAGTGTTGTGGGAAAAAGGTGAGGTTAACACCTGCAAATATAACCCCGAAGTGGATCTTTGTTCAGGTTTGATGCAAGGTGAAGCCTGAGAAAAGAGGAAATCAATGGACGAACCCACCCATGATTGCAAATACAGCGCCTATTGATAGCACGTAGTGGAAGTGGGCTACCACATAATAGGTGTCGTGTAGGACGATGTCTAATGAGGAGTTGGCTAGGACAATTCCCGTTAGGCCTCCTACAGTAAATAAGAAGATAAAGCCGAGGGCCCACAGTATTGCGGCATCTCATTTGATTATCCCTCCGTGCAGGGTTGCCAGTCAACTAAATACTTTTACACCAGTGGGGATGGCGATAATTATGGTTGCAGATGTGAAGTATGCTCGTGTGTCGACGTCTATGCCTACTGTGAATATGTGATGGGCTCAAACAATAAAACCTAGGAAGCCGATGGATATTATTGCCCAAACTATGCCCATGTAACCAAAAGGTTCTTTTTTTCCTGCATAGTATGTTACAATGTGAGAAATTATTCCGAAGCCTGGTAAAATTAGGATATATACTTCTGGGTGTCCGAAGAATCAAAAAAGGTGTTGGTATAAGACCGGGTCCCCCCCTCCAGCAGGATCAAAGAATGATGTGTTTAAATTTCGGTCTGTAAGTAATATTGTAATGCCGGCTGCAAGAACAGGAAGGGACAAAAGTAGAAGAACTGCTGTGATTAGTACTGATCATACAAATAAAGGGGTTTGGTATTGGGTTATGGCGGGGGGTTTTATGTTAAGGCAGGTTGTAATAAAGTTGATTGCGCCTAAAATGGAAGATACCCCTGCTAGATGGAGAGAAAAAATGGTTAGGTCTACTGAGGCCCCGGCGTGGGCGAGGTTTCCGGCTAGTGGTGGGTAAACTGTTCAGCCGGTTCCGGCACCTGCTTCCACGCCTGATGAGGCAAGTAGGAGTAGGAAAGAGGGGGGAAGCAGTCAGAAGCTTATGTTGTTTATTCGGGGGAAGGCCATGTCAGGAGCTCCAATTATTAGGGGAACGAGTCAGTTGCCAAATCCGCCGATCATGATGGGTATAACTATGAAAAAAATTATTACAAATGCATGGGCGGTCACGACGACGTTGTAAATTTGGTCGTCGCCCAGAAGGGTGCCGGGTTGGCTTAGCTCGGCGCGAATTAGAAGACTCAGGGCAGTTCCGACCATGCCTGCTCAGGCACCGAAAATTAAGTATAGGGTGCCGATGTCTTTGTGATTGGTTGAGAAGAGTCAACGATTGATGGTCACAGGTAAGATGGCCGAGAAGGTGGCAGGTTGTAGCCCTGTGCAGGCGGGAGCCGATCCCGCTCTTATCAAGCCGCGAGGTAGAAGAGCATTCGCCGGAGTGCAAATCCGGAGACGTACACTAGGGTGTACCGTGGCTTTTTTTAAGAAAGCCCGGATAGAAGCCCGCTGGATTGGGCGTTTAGTTGTTAACTAAGATTTTACGGGATCAAGGCCCGTCTGTCTAGAAGGCTTTAGCTTAGTTAAAGCACCTGATTTGCAATTAGGAGATGTAGATTAAAGTTTTACAGGTCTTCAGGGGCTAAGGGTGTTTTAGTCCTTGTTTGTGACTTTGAAGGTCACTGGTTTGTGTCTAACCTAAGTCCCTTTAGAGGAGGGCGGGGGTGATTGGCAAAAGTAGTGTTGCTAGGGCTGTTGTTGTTATTATTATCATTGTTTGTGTTTTTGGTTGAAATCGTCATTTGAATTTGTTTTGTGGGGTTGTTGGAGACAAGGTTAGGGCTGTTATGTAGGAAATTCGGAGATAGAAGAAGAGGCTGAGAAGTGCTGATAGAGCAAGTATTGTTGCTGTTGTGACTAAATTGTGTGTGATTAGTTCTTGTAAGATAAGTCATTTTGGCATAAATCCGGTGAGGGGTGGGAGACCGCCTATGGATATTAGCATTATTAGTATGAGGGTTGTTGCTGTGGGGGAGATTGTTCAGGTGGTAGTCATGTCTTTAATTGTTTTTGATGAGGAGAATATTAACATGGTAAAGGCTGATACTGTTATCAAGAGATAAAGTATTAGGCTTAGAATTAGGATGTTTGTAGATAGAGTGAGGATTGTGGCTATTCAGCCTAGGTGGGCGATTGATGAGTAGGCTATGATTTTTCGTGTTTGTGTTTGGTTTAGGCCCCCTCAGCCCCCAGTTAGGGCTGAAAGGAGACCAAGTGTTAGTAGGGTTGGAGGGTGTAGTGAATGGTGTGTAAGGTAGAGTAAGGTGAGAGGGGCAAGTTTTTGTCAGGTGGTGATGATTAGTGCTGTTTTTATGGAGGCTCCTTGAAGTACTTCTGGTAATCAGAAATGAAGTGGGGCCAGTCCGAGTTTTATTGACATGGCTGTTGTTATGAGAACAGTGGCTGTAGGGTTTGTTAGTTGTGTGATGTCTCAGGTTCCGGTTGATCAGGCGTTGAGTGTGCTGGAAAATAATATAGTGGCCGAGGCGGCTGCCTGTGTTAGAAAGTATTTTGTGGCGGCTTCTGTTGCTCGTGGGTGATGTTGTTTTGCAATAATTGGGATAATAGCTAAGGTGTTTAGTTCTAAACCCACCCAGGCAGTAAGTCAATGAGTGCTTGATATTGTGATAATGGTGCCGAGTATTAGGTTTGAAATGATGAGAGTTAATATGATTGGGTTCATTAGTAAAGGAGGGAGTTAAACCAACATTTTCGGGGTATGGGCCCGAGAGCTTAGTTAGCTGACTTTACTAGAAAATAGTATAGTGGTAGTACGGAGGGTTTTGAGCCCTTGTGTACAGGTTCGTTTCCTGTTTTTCTAGTGGGGAAATGAGAGGATTTTAACCTCTGTGTTTTACTCTATCAAAGTGGCCCTTAAAAGTTCGGGCACATTTCCTTGGGCTTATTGTGGGGGCAGGCCTGCTAGTGTTGTTGGGAAAGTGATGTGTCATATAAATATTGCTAGGGTAATAGGGAGAAAGTTTTTTCATAGTAGGTGCATTAGTTGGTCGTATCGGAATCGAGGGTATGAGGCTCGGGTCCATAAGAATAAGGCTGTTAGTGTGGTTGTTTTTACTATTAGGCTAATTGGGAACAGGGTTGGGTGCATATTTCCTGGGTTTAGGAAAAGAATACATGTTAGAGTGTTTATTAATATAATGTTTGTGTACTCGGCGAGAAAGAAGAGAGCGAAAGGGCCGGCTGAGTATTCTACGTTGAATCCGGATACTAGTTCTGATTCACCTTCTGTCAGGTCGAAAGGGGCTCGGTTGGTTTCGGCTAAGGTTGAAATAAATCATATTATAGTCAAGGGTCAGGAGGAGATTAGTAGTCAGTGGGTATCTTGGGTTGTTGAGAGTGTTTGTATTGTAAACCCCCCGGCGAGGATGATGATTGCTAGTAAAATAATTCCAAGTGTGACCTCATATGAAATGGTTTGTGCCACAGCCCGGAGAGCGCCAATTAAAGGATATTTTGAGTTTGAGGCTCACCCCGATCAGAGAACGGAATATACGGCTATGCTTGATAGGGCTAGCATAAATAGGATTCCGAGGTTTAAGTCTGTTATTGTGGCTGGCATTGGTATTGGGGCTCAAATTATTAAGGCGAGAAACAGAGCTAGCGTTGGGGTAATAATGAAGAGTGTTGGGGAAGAAGAGGATGGGCGTAAAGGTTCTTTGATGAACAATTTTACACCGTCTGCGACTGGTTGGAGAAGGCCATATGGGCCTACGATGTTGGGCCCCTTTCGTAGTTGTATGTAGCCTAAAATCTTTCGTTCTAGTAAGGTGAGGAAAGCAACTGCTACTAGAATAGGGATAATGTATAGTAGTGGATTAATTAAGTATAGTAGGGTGGCGTGCATTATTAAGGAGATGATTTGAACATCTGGAGGAAAGGTTTTAGGCCTTTTGCATTATGCCTGGCTCTGCCACCTTAATAAGCCGATGTCTTGGTTTTGGGCCGTTTGGTGCTGGTTTAACTTTAGTTTTGTTCAGTCATGTTGGGTGGGACGTGCTTTGTTGCAGGGGTCCCGCTCTCTTTGTCCTTTCGTACTGAAGAGGGCAGCGTCATAGATAGAAACCGACCTGGATTGCTCCGGTCTGAACTCAGATCACGTAGGGCTGTTAATCGTTGAACAAACGAACCTTTAATAGCGGCTACACCATTGGGGTGCCCTGATCCAACATCGAGGTCGTAAACCCTCTTGTCGATAGGGACTCTTGAAGAGGATGGCGCTGTTATCCCTGGGGTAACTTGGTTCGTTGGTCAGTGTGACTGGGTCGATTTTTGTTTTGGCTTGTTGGCCTAGGTGGGGGTTGGGTGACCCCGTACTCGGAGGTTTTGTTTTTCTCCGAAGTCGCCCCAACTTAAAACTTTGTACTAGGAGGGCCGGTTTGGGGGGGGGGGGTAGTAGTTCGTTTTAAGCTCCGCAGGGTCTTCTCGTCTTATGTTGGTATTCCAGCTTTTGGACTGGAAGATCAGTTTCACTGATTGGGGGCAGGAGACAGGTTTACCCTCATTTAGCCGTTCATACTGGTCTTTATTTGGAAGACAAGTGATTACGCTACCTTTGCACGGTTAGAATACCGCGGCCGTTTAAGAGGGCTCTCACTGGGCAGGCAGTACCTTTAATACTTGTGTTGCTAAAGGCTATGTTTTTGGTAAACAGTTGGGGTAATATTTTGCTGAGTTCCTTCTGCCCCGTTTAATCTTTCTTGGTGGCAGCCCGGTGTTGGTGTGACAGTGTGGGCCAACAGTGTCGTGCTTGTTGTGCCTGTTGTGGTCTGTTAATTGTCAGTAGATATTCTGTTACTGAGGCAAGGGTGTGCCGGAGAGAAGTAAGTTTTCTTGTTACTAGTTTTAGCATTAGTTCGTCTAATGTTATAGGATGGCTCAATGGAAAATAATAGGAGTGTTGTTTCGCATGTTTGGTATTTTTTGTATTGTGCTTTGACGCTTTGTTTTTTGGTAGCTGCTTTAGGGCTTACTGGTTTAATTGATGTTTTGCTGGCTCTCTATTTTTGGTTGTATCCAGTATCAACGGGGCTGTACCCCCGTTGAATAGCTTTTAGATTGTGGTGCAATGTGTGGCTTGTGAGGAAATCTAAAGTCGAACTAAAATTCGTCTGTTGAGCAACCAGCTATGACTAGGTTCGTTTGGCTTTTCACTTCTACTGCCGGGTCGTCCCACTCTTTTGCCACAGAGACGGGTTCACTCTTGTAGTTGCCTTGCAGTAGATCACCTAGTTTCGGGTTGACAGGCTAAAAGTCATTTTGTCTGTTGTGGTCTGGCTAAACCATGATGCAAAAGGTACAAGTGTTTGTCTTTGCTTTTTTTTGCGTTGCGGTTTTCATTGCTCTTTCACTGTTTCCTTGCGGTACTGTTACTATTGCTCCGTTTTTAGGGTTTCTATCGCATATACTAGTCTTGTCAAATGGTTTGGTTTAAGGCGTTGTTTGGTGTGTTTGGTGTGTTGGTCGGGCTAGTTTTGTTGCTCAAAAAGGTTAGGATCTTGCTAACATTGTTCAATTGTAAGTTGAGTGCTTTAGTTAAGCTACTTTTTGTTATTCCAAGCGCACTTTCCAGTGCGCTTACCATGTTACGACTTGCCTCATCTTGTTTGTCTTTGTGTTATATTTTGTATGATAGGACGTGTGATGAGGGTGACGGGCGGTGTGTGCGCGCTTCAGAGCAGGTTTAAGTTAGTTTTTCTTTACTATCTTACTACTAAATCCTCCTTCAAGCATGGTTTCAGTGTGCTATTCGTGTGTTTGTTTATAAAATGTAGCCCATCTCTTCCTCTCCATGTGCTACACCTTGACCTGACGTATTAGTTGTTAACTGTTTTGCCTACTTTGTTTCTTTCATAGGGTAGGCTGGCGACGGCGGTATATAGGCTGGGGGCGAGGGGAGGTGAGGTGAAACGAGGGGTATCGATTATAGGACAGGCTCCTCTAGGTTGGTTTGAAGCACCGCCAAGTCCTTAGAGTTTGTAGCTTTTCGCTTGTAGTTCTCTGGCGGAGGGCTTTGTATTGGTGCCTTCTGTGTTTAGGACTAAGCATAGTGGGGTATCTAATCCCAGTTTGTCTCTTAGTTTTAGTGAGGTGAAAGTGTCAGCAGTTTTAAAGACGTTGTGTTGTTGCTCTGGTGCGCGTTGGCGTTTTACGACTTGGCGGTCATGTTTCTTTAATAGGGCTGTGGACTTCTAGTCACGCTTTACGCCGGGGGGGTCATTGTTTTTGGCCTTTCGTATAACCGCGGCGGCTGGCACGAAATTTACCGGCCGTGTTAATCATAGCTAAGTCAAGCTTTCGCTTATGTTTTAATGTTAACTACTGCTGAGGGCCCGTGGGGGTGTGGCAAAGGCAAGACGTCTTTGGCTAAAAGTTTGTTGAGGCCTGATGTCTGCTCCAATAGTCTGTTTAGGATAAAATGGGCATTTTCACTGGAAGGTGGAGGCTTGCATGTATAATTTTGATTAAAAACAATGGCAAGTTTAGGACCAAAACTTTGTGTTTTTGGGAAGTAATAAAAATCCATCTCAGCATTTTCAGTGCTGTGCTTTTGTATTTAAGCTACAATAAC